ATTCATACCAATTCACAGAATAATTCGAATTTGGATGGAAAAGATTTTTGGATGGGGTTAACCATTTCGATAATATATCAGAATCTATTACTCCTTGATCAAAAGAAATTCCTATTGATCCAACGAACAAAGTAAATAGTACCAATACAAGCAGAGGAAATAGCATAGTATTGTCTGATTCGTGAGGATACATGGAAGTATATTTATTTCCAAAGTAAGTACTAAAGTATCGTATCTTATCATTATCAAAAATTGTATATGTACCTTTTGAAAAAAAGTGGGCCTTACTATTCATTGTTGATAAAAGTAAATTTTTATTGACTGTTTTTGGTGCTTCTTTTCCCCATAGAGATATTGAATAGAACAAGTTACTTTTAGTGCTACTGTGATTTTGAAAATAAATGCGCAAATACCCATCAAAGGTAAGTAAATATACCCGAAACATATAAAATGCGGTTAATCCTATTGTGAAATAAGGTATTATTGCAAAAATTGGTGAATATAACCAACTATCATTAAGAATTTCATCTTTGGACCAAAAACAAGCAAGAGGTGGAATACCACAAAGAGAAAGTGTACCTAATAAAAAAGTAGTTCTTGTAATTGGAACATATCTTGTTAAACCACCCATAAGAACCATATTCTGACTTTTTTCTGGTGAATATCCAACAATAGGTTCCATTGAATGAATAATAGATCCAGATCCCAAAAACAATAAAGCTTTAGAATAGGCATGAGTGATCAAATGGAATAAAGCCGCTCGATAAGAACCTATACCTAGAGCTAACATAATATAACCTAATTGAGACATTGTAGAATAAGCTAAACTTCTTTTAATGTCTCTTTGAGCAAGAGAAAAAGTAGCTCCTAATAGTACTGTTATTACACCTATTAAAGAAATGAAATTCATTATATAAGGTATGTCTATGAAAAGAGGAATAAGCCGAGCTACAAGAAAAATTCCTGCTGCTACCATAGTAGCAGCGTGTATAAGGGCCGAGATAGGAGTAGGTCCTTCCATGGCATCAGGTAACCATACGTGGAGGGGGAATTGCGCAGATTTAGCAATTGCACCGATAAATAATAAAGAGGCGCACAAAGTAGCAAATAAGGAGCTGACCCCATTATTATGGATCAAGTTATTAGCTATTTCGAACAAATCCCGAAATTCCAAACTACCTGTTATCCAATAAAGACCTAAGATTCCTAATAATAAACCAAAATCTCCTACACGATTAGTTACAAAAGCTTTTTGACAAGCACTTGCGGCAATCGGTCGTGTGAACCAAAACCCTATTAATAAATAGGAACACATTCCCACTAGTTCCCAAAAAATATGAATTTGTATCAAATTAGAACTAGTAACTAATCCCAACATGGAAGTATTGGAAAAACTCATATAAGCAAAAAATCTCAAATATCCTTGGTCGTGAGACATATAATTGTCACTATAAATAAGAATCATGACTCCAACAGTAGTAATTAGTATTGACATAATAGAAGTAAGTGGATCGATCAAATATCCAAACTCTAAGGAAAAATCAATATCTATGGTCCAAGACCATAGATATTGATAAATAAAACTTCCATTTATTTGTTGAATAGACAGATTGGCCGAAAATCCCATAGCTACACTTAACAGAAAAATACTAGGAAAAGCCCATATACGACGAATATTTTTTGTTGCTGTCGGAATAAGTATAAGTCCAAATCCTATTGACATAGTCACTGTAAGTGGAAGAAAAGGTATTATCCATGCATATTGATATGTATGTTCCATAAGAAAACAAACAAATTGAGATTTTTTTTTTATATTTTATAATTAATAATTGTTTCCGATTCACCAATTCTTATCTCTTTCGAAAAGAATAAACAATAATAATGAAAAAAAATGTAATATTAATATATATATATTATTTGTTATTTTATGTTAAATGTTAAATTATGTTAAATGTTGAAAGTTAAAAAAAAAAAACTATTATTCACAGAATAAAGTATAGATAATGATTAAAAAAAAGGATCTATTCCGAACAATACATGTCTTTCACATACAACGATAAATAAAAATGAGTAACCCTTTTTTGAATGGCAGTTCCAAAAAAATGTATTTCTATGTCAAAAAAACATATTCGTAGGAATATTTGGAAGAAAAAAGGATATTTAACTGCAGTAAAAGCTTTTTCTTTAGCGAAATCGGTTTCTACCGGACATTCAAAAAGTTTTTTTGTGCGACAAACAAATAATAAAGTCTTGAGATAATCGGAATTGACATAGCCCGAAGAACTGAAAATTTTTTAAGATGAACGATTCACATTAATTAATGTATTGAACTACTCAATATTAGTTATAACTAGCTGCGGTATGTAGAATAAGAGTTTTCTGTATATTGGGTTCTTATTCTTATTAAGAATAGTATTTTTTCCCTATCCATTAACTATTCACAATAGAAAATCTTAATCCTATTTTTCTATTGTGAATAGTACAATTGCCATAGAAATTTAAACTCTTTTTTTATATGCCTAGCCTAAAACTTAATTGGTTTTGTAAATGTTACCTTATTTATATTATATACATATACGCAATGAAGAGTATTAATACTTAATGATACTAAAGTATCGGAATCGTTAGAAAAATTCCAAATGGATCCAAATGGATTTAGTGATGAAATTGTAATACATATGAGATCTTAGTTATTTGATTTTTTTCAATAAAAAAAATCAATGTTTTTCATTTTGAATCCGATGAAATCGGATTCAAAATGAAAAACAAATCATCAAAAAAAAATAGAAAGAAAAAGGACAATTCTTAATTCTATACCTCGACTGAGAGCAAAACTATCGAAATTTCAACTGTATCGGGGGAACTTAGTTTATAGTACGTGAAAGTTGATTGTTAAAACTGAACCTAGGACGATACTAACTAAGGATTATTTTATTGAATGAAGATTCAAATATGAATTTAAACGAGTCTTTTTTCATCGATTCTAATGTTTCCTAGACTATATTGAATCCTTGATTCTTGACGATTCAACATGAATTGGATATTATTATTTCAAGTAAGCCGCCATGGTGAAATCGGTAGACACGCTGCTCTTAGGAAGCAGTGCTAGAGCATCTCGGTTCGAGTCCGAGTGGCGGCATCCTCTAAAAGAGACACAATGTATCCTATAATGTATTGTATTCAATTTCCGATTTCAATTCTGTAATGGGACACTTTTTTTATGATATTTGTGACTTTAGAACATATATTAACTCATATCTCTTTTTCGATCATTTCAATTGCGATTACGATTCATTTCATGAACTTATTAGTCTACGAAATCGTAGGATTACGTGATTCATCGGAAAAAGGGATGATAGCCACCTTTTTCTCTATAACAGGATTATTAATTTCTCGTTGGATTTCTTCGGGACATTTTCCGTTAAGTAATTTATACGAGTCATTAATCTTCCTTTCATGTAGTTTATTTATTATTCATATAATTTCCAAGAAATTGAACCATAAAAATGATTTAAGCATAATAACTACCCCAAGTACTATTTTTACTCAAGGCTTCGCTACGTCGGGTCTTTCAACTGAAATGCATCAATCCGCAATATTAGTACCTGCTCTACAATCTCAGTGGTTAATGATGCACGTAAGTATGATGTTATTGAGCTATGCAGCTCTTTTATGCGGATCGTTATTATCAATTGCTCTTCTAATCATTACATTTCGAAACAACATAAATTTTTTTTGTAAAAGCAATAATTTCTTAATTAGACCATTTTTCTTTGGTGAGATTAAATACTTGAATGAAAAAAGAAGAAGGGTTTTTAAAAACCCTTCTTTTCTTTCATTTCGAAATTATTACAAATATCAATTGACTCAGCGTTTGGATTATTGGAGTTATCGTATGATTAGTTTAGGGTTTACCTTTTTAACCATAGGCATTCTATGTGGAGCAGTATGGGCCAATGAAGCATGGGGATCTTATTGGAGTTGGGATCCGAAGGAAACTTGGGCATTTATTACTTGGACCATATTCGCGATTTATTTACATACTAGAACAAATCAAAGTTTACAAGGTACGAATTCGGCACTTATAGCTTCTATAGGATTTTTTATAATTTGGATATGCTATTTTGGGGTCAATCTATTAGGAATAGGTTTACATAGTTATGGTTCATTCACATTAACATCTAATTGAATAAGCTACATGAAAAATACATAAGAATATCGTCCCATATATAACGAAAGTTTGCTTGTTCGAGTTTTTGTTTTGACAACCTGTCAAAACAAAAACTCGAAATGCATCTCATTACAATTCTAATTCACTTTATTTTTTTGCATTGTACAGCGAACGATTTTAAAATTTTTTAAAAATTAAAGAATTATAAGACTTTTTGTCTCATTAATGAAACACTATCTATAAAAGTAATTAGATAGGATAGCTTGTACCCTGTCAACTGATAACGAGAGAACGAAATCAGGATAAATACCAATCCCTATTATGGGTAGAAAGATACAAATTGAAACAAATAGTTCTCGTGGTCCAGAATCCAAAAAATAAGAGTGTGGAACATTGAATAGTTTGTATCCATAGAACATCTGACGTGACATAGATAATAAATAAATAGGAGTTAATATCACTCCAATTGCCATTACAAAAGTAATTAGTATTTTTGGAATTAAAAGATATTTTGGACTAGTAATTATTCCAAAAAATACTACTGATTCCGCAACAAAACCACTCATTCCTGGCAATGCAAGAGAAGCCATCGAGAAACTACTGAACATGGTAAATATTTTTGGCATTGGGATGGATATCCCTCCCATTTCGTCGAGATAAACAAGACGTATTCTATCACAACTCGTTCCCGCCAAGAAAAAAAGTGCAGCACCAATAAATCCATGAGAGAGTATTTGTAAAATGGCTCCATTGAGTCCCATGTCGGTTATAGAACCAATTCCTATAATTGTAAAACCCATGTGAGATACAGAGGAATAGGCTATTCTCTTTTTAAAATTGCGTTGACCGAGAGAAATTAAAGCTGCATAGATTATTTGCATCGTTCCAACTATTACCAACCAGGGAGAAAATATAGAATGAGCGTGGGGTAATAATTCCATATTGATCCGAATCAATCCATATGCTCCCATTTTTAATAAGATTCCAGCTAGAAGCATACATGTACTGTAATGTGCTTCTCCATGGGTATTTGGTAACCATGTATGCAGGGGTATAATCGGCGATTTGACAGCATAAGCAATAAAGAAACCAAAATATAATATTATTTCCAATGCCACAGGATATGATTGATTAGCTAATCTTTCAAAATCTAATGTTGGTTCATTGGAACCATATAAACCCATACCTAGAACTCCTATTAAGAGAAAAATAGAACCCCCTGCTGTGTACAAAATAAACTTTGTAGCCGAGTAGAGACGTTTTTTTCCTCCCCACATGGATAAAAGTAAGTAAACAGGAATTAATTCTAACTCCCACATGATGAAAAAAAGTAAAAGGTCTCGAGAAGAAAATGATCCTATTTGACCGCTGTACATTGCTAACATCAGGAAATAGAACAATCGCGAATTTCGCGTAACTGGCCAAGCTGCTAAAGTAGCTAAAGTAGTGATAAATCCTGTCAGTAAAATGGGTCCTATGGAAAGTCCATCGATTCCCAGTCTCCAGTGAAAATCAAAAATATCTATCCATTTATAATCTTCTTCCAATTGGATTAATGGATCGTCCAATTGGAAATGATAACAGAATGCATAGGTTGTTAGAAGGAGTTCTAATAAGCATATACAAATAGTATACCATCTAAACATCTTATTTCCTCTATGAGGAAAAAAGAAAATTGAAGAACCCGCGAATATCGGCAAAACTACAAGTATTGTTAACCAAGGAAAATAACTCGTGATAAAGACAAGATATGTTTTGACCAGAAAAACCCGTGCTCGAAATAATAAATTTTATCGAGTACGGGTTTTTGTCGGTAAAGAGGAATCAAATGATTCAAGTAGAGTTTTTTGTAACGTATCAATAAGATAGACCCATGCTGCGAGTTGTTTCATCACATAAATAAACACGGACACTCAAAAAATCTGTTGGGCAGGCGGATTCACATCTCTTACAACCTACACAGTCTTCGGTTCTTGGTGCGGAAGCAATTTGCTTAGCTTTACATCCGTCCCAAGGTATCATTTCCAATACATCTGTGGGGCAGGCTCGTACACATTGAGTACACCCTATACATGTATCATAAATTTTTACTGAATGTGACATTGGATCTATAAATTCCAGTTTTGAGCATAAAAAATTTTCGATCTGGTAAAATTAGTAGTAAATGAATCATACATTTATATTGTAGACACCAGACGAAGCGGTGGTTTATCAAAATTTTAAGAATCAATATATTTCTAAACCTGTTCATGAGAAAAGTCCAAGAGACTTTGATTTCTCTTTCAACAACCATGATCATGCGAGTTGCACATGCGAATTCAAATTGACCAACAAATTGGTCAATATTTCAATATTAATTCAAAGTATTTATTCAATATGAAAATATTTATTATTCAATAGTAAATTAATTCAATACTAAAAATATATATATATTTTATATATTTATAATAATATAATAATAAAAATCAAAATAATAATAAATCAAAATAATAATAAAATAAAAAAAATAATAATAATAAAATAATAATAATAAAAATAAGTATATTAATTATTATTTTATTATTATATAATGATATGATAATTATAATAAAATAATTAATAATAACATATTAATTCTAATAAAAACGTATTAATTCTAATAAAATTAGATTAGAATAAATTTATATTATATTAAAAATATCAATTTATTTATAAATTGATATTTTTAATATAACATAATATCTAATAGATTAATATTCTATGTGATATTATGTATCTTATGATCATAACTAATTATTCAACAAATTCGATTGATTGATACGAGTTGATTTTCTGTTACGATGGATTGATGAAACAATAGCTAGCCCAATAGCTGCTTCAGCAGCCGCAACAGCTATAACAAAGATTGAGAAAATGTCGCCTTTTAATTGGCGACTATCAAATATATCAGAAAATGTTACGAGATTGATATTAACCGAATTGAGTATAAGCTCAAGACACATAAGTGCTCTAACCATCTTTCGACTTGTGATCAATCCATAGATACCGATAGAGAATAAATAGACACTCAAAAAAAGTACATGCTCGAACATCATTGACTAACTCCTTATCAATCTCGATTCATTTTAATATGAACAACAATTCAACCGATTCGATTGATTAGAATAGAACGATTACAGAATAAAAGAAGGTATTGGCAATAGATAGGTTTAATTAAAAACCTTATAAAAACCTTAAACCTTTCCATTTATTTTATTTATTTAGAATTTATAAATCTTAGAATTTAAATCTTAGAATTTCATTCTAAGTATTTGTTATTGACGAGCCATAGTAATTGCACCTATCAAGGAAACTAAAAGAATTATGGAAATGAGTTCAAACGGAAGATAAAAATCTGTTGATAAATGAATACCAATTTGTTGAATGTTACTTATTAGGTCCTGTTCCATAATCTGGCTTGATCTTGTAGTCCAAAAAATTCCGTACCATGACGTATCTGGGATAATAGTAATTAGTGAAAAAAGAATACTTGTACAAACCAGTGAAGTGACCCCATCTCCAATGGTCCAAAAATAGGAATCATTGGAATATTCTGAACCATTCATGAACATTACAGCAAATATGATTAAGACATTTATAGCTCCAACATAAATAAGGAGCTGTGCGGCAGCTACAAAATAGGAATTCGATAGAATATAGAATAAGGATATACAAACAAGAACCAATCCCAACGAAAAGGCAGAAAAAATGGGATTGGTAAGTAATACTACTCCCAGACCTCCTAATACAAGAACTGATCCAAAAAATACTACAAGAATATCATGTATTGGTCCGGGTAAATCCATTATTAAAATAATAAATTAATAAATAAGTCGAAATATTTCATGACCTTACTGAATGGTCCAGGAAAGGAAAAGGGGTTGCCCCATTTTTTTCTTGTCTTGTATATGATACATTCCTAATTGAATTAAAACTTTTTTTATATGGATTAATGTAGATATAGATAAAATTTTCGAGAAAAGAGTAATGGGGATTGTATATTTCGAAATCATCACGAAAAATATATTCTCCGTTTAAATCAAAGAATAATTCTCAACAATCAATAATTATTAGTTATTATTTGTAGTTACTGACCAAACAAAATAAAAAAGCTTGGGTCTTTTATATCAAAACAAAATTTTAGTAATTGGTAATCGTTCTTGAATCAAAGGGTTTATCTTTGTCTATTTTGATTTGAGTCGAATTCATAACTGTTTGAATTGTATAATCTCCAATTATTGACATTGGTAACCGACCCAAAGCAATTTGATTATAATTCAATTCGTGACGATCAGAAGTGGAAAGTTCATATTCTTCAGTCATTGATAAACAGTTTGTTGGACAATACTCGACACAATTACCACAAAATATACAGACCCCAAAATCAATACTATAATTAAGCAATTGTTTTTTTTTAATATCTCTTTCAAATCTCCAATCTACAACGGGTAGATCTATCGGACATACACGAACACATACTTCACAAGCAATACATTTATCAAATTCAAAGTGGATTCGACCACGGAAACGCTCTGATGTGATCGATTTTTCATAAGGATATTGAATAGTTATAGGTAAACGATTTGTGTGGGATAAGGTAATTACGAAACTTTGACCAATATACCTTGCAGCTCGTATTGTTTGTTGACTATAATTCATGAACCCAGTCACCATAGAGAACATATTGTAAATATCCAGGAATAAATTGATGTTTCTTTCTCTTGTTTGAAAGAGGTTATGAATCTGGAATATCGTTATCGTATTTTCTTATTTATAGTGAAACAAGTTGGGAAGAAGTTGTCAATAATAGATTACCTAAAGAAATAGGTAAAAGAAATTTCCATCCAAGATTTAATAGCTGGTCCATTCTTATCCTAGGCAAAGTCCACCTTGTTGTGATAGGAATGAACAGAAACAAATAAGCTTTAGCTAATGTGATAAAGATACCAATTGTAATTCCAAAAACTCCGGCCATTTTATTTATTCCGAAAAGTTCAGGAATAGATATGTACGGAATAGAAAAATTCCACCCACCTAAGTAAAGAACTGTTACAAATAATGAAGAAAGTAATAGATTTAGGTAAGAAGCAATATAAAATAAACCGAATTTTATACCTGAATATTCGGTTTGATAACCTGCTACTAATTCCTCCTCTGCTTCCGGTAAATCAAATGGCAATCTCTCACATTCGGCTAGAGAAGAAATTAGAAAAACAATAAACCCTATAGGTTGACGCCACAGATTCCACCCCAAAAAACCATATTTTGACTGTGCTTCAACTATATCAACTGTACTTGAACTATTAGATAATCATAGTCGATAATAACATCACTGTTCCCATCGCTATTACAAAACCGTACATGAAACTTCAGCTTCATACGGCTCCTCTATGGCCACAAATAAATGTAAGGACTGGTTCGGTATTTTCAGCCTCTTTGGAGGATAGATCGAATAAAGATACATCGGAGAGTCCCAGTCCCAAATTAGACCAATGGAATTCTGTCCGCTAGAATAAGAAAAAAAGTGCTTCCGAATTGATCTCATCCTTATAATGATAATTTTTCTTTGTTCGGTAATAACTTAATCTTTCAATAAAATATTCGTTATCAATATATATATGCATTAGTTCATGAATAATGATAAGAATTCCGTATGTATGAATACAGATATAGGAAAGAAAGAATAAATAAAGATCTTTTTTTATTTTATAAAAATTTTTATTCATTCATTCGATTATTGCATCCCATTTCTTTTGTTCCTGTTCTTCTGTCTCAGAAGAAGGTATTTAGAAAAAAATAAAAAATAAAGGATTAATTCGTTCTTGATAGTCATTTCTTTAATCAGTGAATAGGAGCATACTCGAGATCGGAATCGTAGGGAGATACTTCTTGATCATTTCTACCAACTTAAAGCCCTTATTATGATTCGTTTTATGCAGAAATATCTCTTTTTTTGATACCTTACATTATCCCCATTACTAATCCTTTGTGTACCTTGGTGTTCCTAACTGTCCACCGATTTTTGATTGATCCCCGGTATGTTAATACATACAAGGCAGTAGTGGAAACTCCATACAGTTGATCTTTTGCACCCGCTTCAAGATATGATGACTAATCAAAGAATCTCAATCTTGGGGTAAACAGTTTACGCTGCTTATGTTTACTTTAATTTCATTCTTGTACATAGGGAATGAGATTTTCTCTTCTTACTGCAAATTTATAAGCTGTTTTGTTTCACTCATATAACTATCTGGTTTAACTCATCGATGAATAAAAAAAATATCTATTCAATACATTCAACCTCTTTTCTTTATTTATTTCTAGGAAAGAGGTAAAAGTTCATGTTCCAACGAATCACACGTAGAGATATTGATAACACACATAGAGTTAATGGTATTTCATAACTAATAGATTGAGCAGCAGCTCGTAAACCACCTGAAAAAGAATATTTATTATTCGATCCATATCCTGACATAAGAAGCCCAATAGGGGCGATACTTGAAATGGTGATCCATAAAAAAACACCTATACTGAGATCACCTAAAACAAGGCGGTATCCAAAAGGAATTACTAAATAACTTAGTAGAATTGATATGACCGCTATAGACGGTCCGACACTAAACAAACGAATATCTCCTCTAGATGGGAGTAGGTCCTCCTTAAAAAGTAATTTAGTCCCATCTGCTAGAGCTTGAAGAATTCCCAACGGACCAGCATATTCAGGCCCAATACGTTGTTGTATCGTTGCAGATATTTCTCTTTCTAACCACACAATTACTAGTACCCCTATTATGATTCCAAATATAAGGGTAAAAATGGATACAAACATCCATATGAATCCATAGATTTCTTTTATGGATTCCGATGTAGAAAAAGAATTGATAGCTTGTACTTCTGTCGTATCAATTATCATTTCAACGATCAACTTCTCCCATAATGATATCTATACTACCTAGTATCGTCATGATATCAGCCAATTTCATTCTTTTAACTAGCTGAGGAAGAATTTGCAAATTGATGAAACCGGGTGGACGAATTTTCCATCTCCAGGGGAAAATGCTATTATCCCCTATCAAATAAATTCCTAATTCTCCTTTTGGGGCTTCTACTCTGACATAAAGTTCTTGTTTCGACAATTCAAAATTGGGTGAAGGTTTTTTACTAATAAATCTATATTCAAAATCATTCCATTCGGAATTTTTTGCTCTATCAAAGCGTCGGACTTCTAAATTCTCATAGGGACCTCCAGGAATTCCTTCTAGAGCCTGTTGAATAATTTTTACAGATTCCCCCATTTCACCTATTCGTACTAAATAACGAGCTAATGAATCTCCTTCTTTTTGCCATTGGACTTCCCAATCGAATTCATTGTAACACTCATAATGATCAACCTTACGAAGATCCCATTGGATTCCAGAAGCTCGTAACATTGGTCCTGATAAACCCCAATTTATTGCTTCCTCTCCACCAATAATGCCCACTCTTTCAACTCGTTCCAAAAAAATGGGATTCCGTGTAATAAGTTTTTGATATTCAACAACTCCTGTTAAAGAATAATCGCAGAAATCCAAACATTTATCTATCCAGCCATGAGGTAGATCAGCAGCTACTCCTCCGATGCGGAAATAATTATGCATCATTCGCATACCTGTGGCGGCTTCGAATAGGTCATATAACAATTCTCTCTCTCTGAAAATATAGAAAAAAGGAGTCTGTGCACCGATATCTGCCATAAAAGGTCCAAGCCATAACAAATGAGAAGCTATACGGCTCAGCTCCAGCATAATTACTCTGATATAACTGGCTCTCTGAGGTACTTGAACATTTTCCAATTGTTCTGGTGCATTTACCGTTATTGCCTCTGTGAACATAGTAGCTAAATAATCCCAACGTGTTACATAAGGAAGATATTGTATAATTGTTCGGTTTTCTGCTATTTTTTCCATTCCTCTGTGTAAATATCCCAATATGGGTTCGCAATCAATAACATCTTCACCATCGAGAGTAACGATCAGTCGAAGAACACCATGCATTGATGGGTGGTGAGGGCCCATATTGACTATCATGAGATCTTTTCTTGTAGCCGGTATAGTCATATTTTTTCTTCCTTAATTCATTATTCCACGAATTCCTCAAAACGAGGTTCATCAAAATGAAAAATCTAATAAAATAACTATTAAAAAAAAATTCAAACGATTAAATTAACGAGTTTTTGGTTCCCGAATATCCAACTGATCCATTAATTTCTTATAACGGACTCTATTTTTCTTTGACAAATAAGCCAGGAGCCGTTGACGTTTTCCCAGAATTATTCGTAGACCTCTTTGGGATAAAAAATCTCTTTTGTGCAATTTCAAATGGGAAGTAAGTCTACGTATCTTACTGGTGAAACTTAATACTTGAAATTCAACAGAACCCTTGTTTTCTTCTTTTTCTTCTTGTGAAATAACTGAGATGAATGAATTTTTGATCATAAAAAAATTTTTCTATCTTTTTTTCTTTCCCATGGATTTATTTTACTTTACCGAATCGATCAGGAAAAATAAAAATAATAATCTTTATGCCAGTTATTTTAATCTAGTACACACAAAAATTTGGATTTTTTCCTATTTTTTTCTATTCTATCCAAATCAAATTGAAAATTTGATTTGGATAGAATAGAAAAGAAAGAGAAAATACATTTCTACATTCATGGAAGAGAATGATTTCTTTGTACCTAAAAGGATTCTGCCGATTTCGTCCTAGATCCAATTGAGTTGATACGCCATTAAATTCGTGTCATGTACCAGAATGTAATACAGCATATATGTATATCTTTCGGCTTTCATCTACCGAAAAATATCACAGATATATAGGAAATATACAATTAACAAATTCTGAATCGTGGATACATATATATCCTCGACATACTGAAACGACTGCCATTATTGGTATTAAACCAATAGCGATTCATACAAGCTAAATCTTCTAATCGGTAATTGGGCCAAAGAAACAATTTGCATTTAATGAATTTATTTGTATCTGTATTAGTATTAAAATGCTTGTCCTCATTCAAAAATTTTCCAGAGTTTCTTATGTTGCTTTTTTCATTGCAAAATACTAGATTTCTATCCACAAAATTCCAATTACGAGAATTAAAACAAATTAGAATTCTCAATTCTCTACGACGTCTAGGAGATAGAATATTTTCAGGAACAAAGAAATCATAATTACTTTTGTCTCCATTCACAAGCATATTGCCGTGTCTTGCAACGGATTTATCAAAATTATTCTTATCAACATATCTTTTTTTTATACATTTTCTGTTAGTTTGGTGCTTAATTTTATCGATCAATGAAATACCTAGGGTTTGATATATAATAAATTTTCCATCCCTTTTTATAGATAAACGAATCGGTTCGACAATCAATATTCCTTTTTTTATCAATCCTGTAAGAGCTGGATCTTTATGAATTAGCATTCCATCCATATTTATCTCTCCTCTTTGAATCGAGGATATAGCAATTTTACTTGGATTTATCGGTCTAAGTAGGTGACAATATACCTTGATATTATCGATCATTCTTTGATTCAAGGAGTCATCCCATCTTAATTGAAAAAGGAAATATTTTTTCAGGAAGAAATTGAATTCTGTTTCCTTCTTTTTCTTGGATTGTTTTTCCTTTTTACCTTTTTTAATGTCTGATCTCGCGTAATTGTCTTCAACATTTTTTTTTTTGTTTTGTTTTCGTAGATCTGATCCAAGATTTTCTTGTCCCTGTTGTTCGTTTTTTTCTTGGTTGGAATTTTCTAATTTAAGATATTCTTTTTGATTAGGTGATATCTGAAGATTTTTTTTTTTATTTTGATTTATGTTGATGCTTTTATTTTGACTAATATTTTCATAGAAATCAAAATGAAAAAGAAGAAATTTGATTGGTATGATCCATGGTTTAATCCTATATGCATCAAAGAGTGGCACAAATTCTGGGAGGAACCAGGGTTCTAGATTTGATATGGTACGATAAACCTTTTCTTGATTCATTCCCATCCAATCAAAAAAGTGTTTTTTTTGATTGGATGGTTTAATTCCTTGATGAATTGTCTTAGAAAAAATATCTTTTCTAAGACAAATATGGAGAATTCTACAATCAAAATATTTTCTATCCAGATTTTTATGTGTAGCAATAATATATTCCTTTTCTAGATAATTACTAATAGGTATACTTACCAATACATAAAATGATTCGGGTTTCAGTGTATTGAAATTGTATGGAATTTCTTGGTCTCCTTTTACTTGTAATGTTGATTCATAAATATATGAATTATGGGAATAGGAAGGACTCATATATTTATGTGATAAAAGATAATATCTGTAGTGTTTTTTTAATTTTTCTTTTTGACTCGTCAATGAATCCACTGCCATCGCATAGTAATTTTGCTTCATGTAATGAATTAATTGGTCTTTTTCTTTTTTATGTGAATCAAATTTAATTGAGTTTTTATTTTGAATCATAGAACGTTGGTTGATTCTATTTCGCCATTTTTGAGGTACTAATCGAGACCATTTTGTCTGAGATAAATTGTATTGATAATGGCCCTTTAACCAGTTTTTCCATTCATTTTTTCCAGACTTATAAATTTTCTTTTGCTTTGCTTTGGAATCAAATATTCCTCGTGTCATACAATAATCCTTGATTTTATCCTTAATAAAAGAATGGGTCCTGGTATATTGAAGTACAGATCTCAAGTGATACTTGTTAAGTAATTGGGTTTGTGATAATTTGTAAAATACATATGCTTGGGACAAGGAGGATAAATCATAATTATAATAATAATAAATATTTGAATTATTATTACTGATACTGATATTAGTATTAGAAAACGATTTTTTTATAGTCGAAATAAAGTTCATTGTATTTTGATCTGTTTCATTAATTCCTTCTCGATTTGTTTCATCGTTGTAAATCGATTTTGTGATAATTTTTTTTATTGATTCAAGGAAAAGTTGTGCATTGATCCTAAAAATAGTAATCATACGTAGAAAGATATCTATGTATATTTTTTCAATGAATGATTTCATAAAAAAATTTAATTTACGTATAAATCGGATCTTTTTTCTTTTAAATATCTGCAAAATATGTTTCTGTGATTCCGATTTTTTATCATCACAAGTTCGAACTATTTTTTTCTTGTCTTTTGTAATTCGTTCTAGTTCTATTTGATTCCTGATTGTGACTGTCCTATCAGCAAGATCCTTTATTTTTTTTTCTATGAGTGAGTAATTTGCCCAATTCATGGATCGAATTCGAATAGTTGATTCGCGAATAATCTTATTATTTATTTTAGAATCTCTTACATTTTCATTCGGTTTATATACTTTTACCTTCCTCAATTCAAATAAGAAAATGGGGTTTACTTTTTCAAGTTCCTTCATTTTTTGTTTTATAACTAGAACCATTTTGATAACCCATCTTTTTTTTTCTTTAAAAACTTTTAGAACTTTTACTTTTCTAATTTTTTTTTTGAGTTCTTTATAAATAGGTTTCAAAAAAGAAGGCCGTTTTCGGGGAGAACCAAAAGGAACTTCTGCTTCCATTCCCCAAATTGTTAAAAAACAAAAATCTTCTTTTTTTCCTTTTTTTTTTTTCATTGGATCTCTATGATGAGATCGTATTTTAGATCTTCGCCAAGGTTTAAGAAAGAAAGGAAATAGAATCTTTATCTGAATACCATCTGTTAACCAATTTTTTGGAAATTCTGTTTCCGATAATTGAACACCATTATAGGTGCATTTAACATGTGTTTCTCTATTCCATTCCTTCAAATCCTCATACCACTCGGACGATTGGAATAATAAAATACGGACAATATTTTTAGCTATTATCAATGAAGGCAATACAATGTATTTTCTAAGAAAAGAATGGGTTACTAACATTGAACTTCTTATTACTTGAGCAAATATAACGTTATCCCAAGTTTCTGAAATTGCTATCCGTTCATTTTCCTCTTTTTTTTTCTCCTCGTTTTTTTTTTTCTTTTCTTTTGTCTCTTCCTCCTCAAAATTGGAAATTTTCAATTCCGGTTCTCTCTCGACCGAATTCCTAAAAATAAGATTCATCATTTCAGAGATATCAAAAGAAGAAAAAAAAAATGTTTTGTCTATTCGATCCAAAAAAAGGGGGGAATGCGCATTTGCTTGAAACATTTGCCAAATAACTGTTTTACGTCTTTGAGTACGCATGGATCCTTTTATTATATCCCTACGAAAATCCGATTGTTGCGAGTAGCGTATCAAAGCCACCTCTTCTGTTTGATCACTATCAATATTATTATCCTTATTAGTAATAGAATTGGTATTATTCTCATTTTCAGTATAAATTATCACACGTTTGGCTTTTCTTGAACGAATTTCATTATCTTCCGTCAATTTTTCCTCATTTTCTTCCTCCTGTTCTTCCAAAAGATTGGTCAATTTATATGACCATCGAGGAACCTTTTTACTGATTTTTTCTATTCCAATAGATTCATTTCTAGTTGTTTGATCATTTGGATCAATTGTAATTATATCGAATACAAATTTCAAAGATTTTGCTTGACTTTCTGAATCAATTTTTCTTTGTTCTGCCAATAAAGAACAGTTTTTCAAACAAAAATTGGGTGTGAATTCAAAAGAAAGTGAAGTTAAGGAATTACCAATATAATTCAAAAATGATTTACCACCACCAAGTGAATTCTTTTGATTTTCAAATTCTCGGAAATTATTAGGAAGTAGCTCATGGATCTTATTTATCCAAAGACTTTTTATGGAATCTTCCATATCCATATAAGGGATAAAATCATTCATGATTGTACGTAAATCAAAATTTTTTATTGCTCCACGGCATGGTCCGCTCAATAAAGGATCATATGTTTTGGTCAAGCATTCTTGTTCATTCTCATGATTGCAAAATCTAGTCCTTTTTTCTAGCATATCTAGAGAAAGAAATCCCTTTTCTTTTTTTTCTTTTTCTAGAGCTTTTATTCGACTTATTAATTCATTGCTCAAGTTGTATTTTTTTTGTTCATTGGTATAAACCCAATAATTATACAGGTCTCCATGGGATAATTTTTTTGTCGTGTACAAAGACCGTTCTATCATTTCCGAAAAAGTCGATAAACTAGGTGGATATGTAAAAGATATTTTTTGTTTCCCATTACTTGGACATGTATAAAAAAAATATTGTGACATTTCATTTCGTACAGCATTTTCAAACCGATCATTTTTTATATATCGCAATGGACAATTCCATCGTTTATAATCGAAAAGAAAAGTCACAAGAGGTTTTTCAA